AACTATCTATGGGGTCTTGGGTATCAAAATTTGGATATTTATAGACGAAGAATAAGAAACCTTTACTTGTCTTTCCCTTCTATCCATTGATAGAAAAAAAAATAGAAACTCGTTCATTCTTTTTCTGGTGAATCAAAATGAGCGATTCTAATTCTTAATTCTATAGGGTTGAATAAAAATTCAATTGACCATTTGATATAATTGCTATGCTTAGTGTGTGACTCGTTGGTTTTTTAGGGTTAGGATTAAAAAAGGACCAGCCCCATAGTATGAACTAATAACCAACTCATCACTTCGTATTATCTGGATATAAAGAACCAGTCAAGATATGATAAATCAGTCATATCTTTGTAGCAACTGAAATTTTTTTTTGCATAAACTTTAATTAGAAGTTGTAAAACAAAATGAAAGAAGTAAAGGTGTGGATAAATGGAAGGATGAGAGAAAGAGAGAAAAAGAATATCAATGATATAGAATTCCAATATGTAAGGTCTACGAATCATCTCATAAAAGACAGTGTAATAAAGCATCAATACTCATTGATTCATCCATAATTAAATATTAAATGAATCAAGAAAAAAATAAAGAGCTTGGAGCCAATAAAGACTAAGAAGATTGACTCAGGAACAAATTAGATTATGAGCTCCATTGTAGAATTCGGACCTAATCATTAAGTACGAAGCGATGGGAACGATGGAACCTGTGCATGCAAAAGATTTTATTGAAAAAATGAATCTTAATGATTCACTAGTCGGGATGGCGAAATGAACCGGAGATTAATTCATCTATTGGGAGAAGTCACGAACGAACCCTACAAATGAAATAGAGATTGAAAGAGTAAATATTCGCCCGCGAAAACTTTTTTTTTTTTTTTTAGTTGCTAAAAGGACAAAACAAAATAAAGATTTTTTAGAACGTTCTAAAAAAAACTATTTTTTACAAAAAATGTTAATCATTTCGTTTTTAATCCTTTTATTCGTGAGGAGCTGGATGAGAAGAAACTCTCACGTCCGGTTCTGTAGTAGAGATGGAATTGTGAAACAACCATCAACTATAACCCCAAAAGAACTAGATTCCGTAAACAACATAGAGGAAGAATGAAGGGAATATCTTATCGAGGTAATCATATTTGTTTCGGTAAATATGCTCTTCAGGCACTTGAACCTGCTTGGATCACATCTAGACAAATCGAAGCAGGTCGACGAGCAATGACACGAAATGCACGCCGTGGTGGAAAAATATGGGTCCGTATATTTCCAGACAAACCGGTTACAGTAAGACCCGCTGAAACACGTATGGGTTCGGGAAAGGGATCCCCTGAATATTGGGTAGCTGTTGTTAAACCAGGTCGAATACTATATGAAATGGGTGGAGTAACCGAAAATATAGCTAGAAGGGCTATTTCAATAGCAGCATCCAAAATGCCTATACGAACTCAATTCATTATTTCAGGATAAAAATGTAGAACCAACAGAAATGAATCTTGGGGATGAAAGTTTCTTTTTTTGGACAAAAAATATTCCTTTTTTTCTTCATCCTTTGCATTGGAAGAATAGACTAAAAAATTGATATGATTCAACCTCAGACCCATTTAAATGTAGCAGATAACAGCGGGGCTCGAGAATTGATGTGTATTCGAATCATAGGAGCTAGCAATCGTCGATATGCTCATATTGGTGACGTTATTGTTGCTGTGATCAAAGAAGCAGTACCAAATATGCCCCTAGAAAAATCAGAAGTAGTCAGAGCTGTAATTGTTCGTACCTGTAAAGAACTTAAACGTGACAGCGGTATGATAATACGATATGATGACAATGCTGCAGTTGTGATTGATCAAGAAGGAAATCCAAAAGGAACTAGAATTTTTGGTGCGATCCCCCGGGAATTGAGACAATTAAATTTTACTAAAATAGTTTCATTAGCTCCCGAGGTATTATAAAATGAGATCACTGATATGTTTATAGTGGGTATTTGAAAGAAATAGATTAAGAACTAGATTAATTAGTAGATTGTGTCTCACGCATATACCTTTAATAATTCATATTCATAAAACAAATAAGAAAAAAAAAAAAAGAAAAACATGTTGATTATATCCAATTTTGGGGCACCCATAATTTTAGTTCACCATGGGTAGGGACACTATTGCTGAGATAATAACCTCTATACGAAATGCTGATATGGATAGAAAAAGAGTGGTTCGCATCGCATCTACTAATATTACCGAAAATCTTGTTAAAATACTTTTCCGAGAAGGTTTTATTGAAAACGTTAGAAAACATCGAGAAAAAAACAAATCTTTTTTGGTTTTAAACCTGCGGCATAGAAGGAATAGGAAAAGACTCTATAGAAATTTTTTAAATTTAAAACGGATCAGTCGACCCGGTCTACGAATCTATTCTAACTCTCAACGAATTCCTAGAATTTTAGGGGGGATGGGGATTGTAATTCTTTCTACTTCTCGAGGTATAATGACAGACCGAGAGGCTCGACTCGAAGGAATCGGCGGAGAAATTTTGTGTTATATATGGTAATCCTTTTAATATCCAAATTGGATCCGAAACTTCTTCCTATTTCTAAAAAAAAGAAAAGGGACGAGTTGTCTAATATCGTTCCTCCTCCATTAGTTGATACTTCAAGGAGGCTTTACCTGGAATGAAAGAACAAAAATGGATTCATGAAGGTTTAATTACTGAATCGCTTCCCAATGGTATGTTCCGGGTTCGGTTAGATAATGAAGATCTGATCCTGGGTTATGTTTCAGGAAAGATCCGGCGTAGTTTTATACGGATACTGCCAGGAGATAGAGTCAAAATTGAAGTAAGTCGTTATGATTCAACCAGAGGACGTATAATTTATCGACTCCGCAACAAGGATTGGAAGGATTAGGTGGTTTTTATTCAATATGATTCGAGATGAAAAATTTCAAGAAACTTATTTTCTTCCAAGAAGTAGATTCAGAATTAAGATAAGGAATGACAAATATGAAAATAAGAGCTTCTGTTCGTAAAATTTGTGAAAAATGTCGCCTAATCCGTAGGCGGGGGCGCATTATAGTAATTTGTTCCAACCCGAGACATAAACAAAGACAAGGATAATCAGACTCACTAAAGGACTCGATGTACAAATAAGGAATCTGTTTTGACATGAAATGGATATATCCATATATCTCTGACTCATATTTATGAGATGATAAAATATGGCAAAAGCTATACCGAGAATTGGTTCACGTAGAAATGGACGTATTGGTTCACGTAAGAGTGCACGTAGAATACCAAAGGGGGTTATTCATGTTCAAGCAAGTTTCAATAATACCATTGTCACGGTTACAGATGTACGGGGTCGGGTGGTTTCTTGGTCCTCAGCGGGTACTTGTGGATTCAAGGGTACGAGAAGAGGGACACCCTTTGCCGCTCAAACTGCAGCAGCAAATGCTATTCGTACAGTAGTAGATCAAGGTATGCAACGAGCAGAAGTCATGATAAAAGGTCCCGGTCTCGGAAGAGACGCAGCATTACGAGCTATTCGTAGAAGTGGTATACTATTAACTTTCGTACGGGATGTAACCCCTATGCCACATAATGGTTGCAGACCCCCGAAAAAAAGACGTGTGTAGAAATGAACATTGAAGAAATTTCAAGAGAAACAAGAGAAATAAATGATTCAATCAAATCAAATAATATTACTATGGTTCGAGAGAAAGTAACAGTATCTACTCGGACACTACAGTGGAAGTGTGTTGAATCAAGAGAAGACAGTAAACGTCTTTATTATGGACGCTTTATTCTGTCTCCACTTATGAAAGGTCAAGCCGACACAATAGGCATTGCGATGCGAAGAGCTTTACTTGGAGAAATAGAAGGAACATGTATCACACGTGTAAAATCTGAGAACGTCCTACATGAATATTCTACCATAGCGGGTATTCAAGAATCGGTCCATGAAATTTTAATGAATTTAAAAGAAATTGTATTGAGAAGTAATCTATATGGAACTTGTGACGCGTCTATTTGTGTCAGAGGTCCAGGATATGTAACTGCTCAAGATATCATCTTACCACCTTATGTAGAAATCGTTGATAATACACAACATATAGCTAGCTTGACAGAACCAATTGATTTGTGTATTGGATTACAAATCAAGAGAAATCGCGGATATCTTATCAAAATGCCACATAACTTTCAAGATGGAAGTTATCCTATAGATGCTGTATTCATGCCTGTTCGAAATGCGAATCATAGTATTCATTCTTATCGGAATGGGAATGAAACACAAGAGATACTCTTTCTCGAAATATGGACAAATGGGAGTTTAACTCCGAAAGAAGCACTTCATGAAGCCTGCCGGAATTTGATTGATTTATTTATTCCCTTTTTACATAAGGAAGAAGAAAACTTACCTTTAGAGGACAATCAACACACGGTTCCTTTATCCCCTCTTACCTTTCACGAGAAATTGGATAAACTCAGAAAAAACAAAAAAAAAATAGTATTGAAATCGATTTTTATTGACCAATCAGAATTCTCTCCCAGGGTCTATAATTGCCTCAAAAGGTCCAATATATATACATTATTGGACCTTTTGAATAACAGTCCGGAAGATCTCATGAAAATTGAACATTTGCGCCTAGAAGATATAAAACAGATATTTGTCATTCTAGAAAAACATTTCGCAATTGATTTACCAAAAAAGAAGTTTTAAATCTATTGGATTTTTTTCGCCTTTTTTTTTCATGAAGATGAAAATAGGTTTTGAATCTTTAGCACAATTCATATATTCGAAAGAAATTCAGAATTGAATAGATGTATCTAGGGAGAATTCGCTTTCAAGCGACTATTCCCTAGATACACACGTCGTGTTATTTCACAATTGAATCAAATTAAAAAAGACCTAAAGTTAGGGATTTATCAATAGGTAATGTTGCACCAATACCCAACCAAAGAGCGACTGCAGTACCAATCAAAAAGACGGTTGTCGCTACTGGACGACGAAATGGATTTTGG